TTTGGCTTTACTCACGTCAGTGGCATATTTCTATGCGGGTCTTACCAAAAAGGGATTGGGTTATTTCGGGAAATATATTCAACCAACCCCAATCCTTTTACCCATTAACATCTTAGAAGATTTCACAAAGCCTTTATCACTTAGTTTTCGACTTTTCGGAAATATATTAGCTGATGAATTAGTAGTTGTTGTTCTTGTTTCTTTAGTACCTTTAGTGGTTCCTATACCTGTCATGTTCCTTGGATTATTTACAAGTGGTATTCAAGCTCTTATTTTTGCAACTTTAGCCGCGGCTTATATAGGGGAATCCATGGAGGGCCATCATTGACTAGTTTTTGAAAGATTCTTTTTTAGCTTATCCCAAGGTAATGTATACGTGGCTCAAAAAAAATCTAATCTAATTAGGAAATCTAAATATACAACTCACTATATACAATCTAGAGTAATAGCCAAAGATATTAGAGTAGAGAGTTGTAAAAAAAAGGGGGAAAGAGATCTAAAAGATCTTTTTCCTAAAATTCTTGGTTGATCCACTTATATTATACCATTTTCTCCTGAATAGATATTCATTTTATATTGCTGGTCGGCCAATCCTAATATTTCCTATTCGGAATCCGAATTTGAATAAGAATTCTTGTGGTTTACGAAGTGTGAGTAAAAAAAGAGGGGTGCTCCATAGAAGGATTCCCCTTTCAGTTGATTTTCTTCAGCGATTGACCAAAATAAAATTTTCAGAAATAATAAATTGCGTGAACTTAGATCAATCAAATAATGATATTTCTATCCACTGATTCGGCCTAAGCAATTTGTCTATTTAGATTGTATCCATGCGGGAGAATGATAAAGAAAGGGGAAGAAGTATTTACAAACAAAAAAGGGATTCATAAAAAATAGGGTGATTCGGATCGGAGAGGGAGGTTTTACTCGGTATATTATATGTAAAAAAGCGCTATGCTATAAGTCAACTTGTTTTTCGACGCATAATTCTCGAATTCGATTGAATTTAAGATGAATGAAGAGTTGGTTTACGTTATGGAAGAAAGACGTGTATAGGTGATTGATATTAAATATTGACTAGTTATATATGAACTAAAGAGATATTCAATTTGCCCTACTACTAGAAATTTGATGGCTATTCCAATAGAAGTCTTTCCGTATCCTCTGGGACTGGGAGTTCAATGAATAAACAGATGAAATCAAGAAAAAAAATCGAAGAATTCAAAGAATGGTTCGGAACAAAGAAACGGACGGACGAAAGTCGTACAGATTCGCAAAGATTTTGTCGATAGGAACTAAAAAAGAGATATCGAAGTAAAGTAGTTTTGATCCTTGAATAAGATTATTACTTCAATTTGAAGTTTGTAGTGACTTCGACTGGATGAATTGTAGCGATGTAATATTAAGTTATAATTCATCGGCTGACTGTATCATTAACCGTTTTTTTTTTGTATGAGGAACTTATCATGAATCCACTGATTTCTGCCGCTTCCGTTATTGCTGCTGGATTGGCTGTAGGGCTTGCTTCTATTGGACCTGGAGTTGGTCAAGGTACTGCTGCGGGCCAAGCTGTAGAAGGTATCGCGAGACAGCCTGAGGCGGAGGGAAAAATACGAGGTACTTTATTGCTTAGTCTAGCTTTTATGGAAGCTTTAACAATTTATGGCCTGGTTGTAGCATTAGCACTTTTATTTGCGAATCCTTTTGTTTAATCTTATAAATTCGAAAAAGCAATAACCCACGGGAAGGGCTGATTTGTGGATGAGGAATTAGCATACTCACTCGCTTTCATCCTTTCCGTTCGTAGTCTAAGGAACCCCCTTTTTTATTTTTTAGGAAGGGTTTAAATAAATAAATAAAGAAGGGGGTAATTCACCATTTCTAAATCGAATCTTTTTTGGCTCGATTTAGAAATAGTAAAATATATATATATATATATCAAATATATCAAAGGGGGGGGGCAGGGCGATACAAAAAGAACTCTGTTCTTTTTTTTTTAGTCTATCTATAAGAGGAGATCATATGAAAAATGTAACCGATTCTTTCGTTTCTTTAGGCCACTGGCCATCCGCCGGGAGTTTCGGGTTTAATACCGATATTTTAGCAACAAATCTAATAAATCTAAGTGTAGTGCTTGGGGTATTGGTTTTTTTTGGAAAGGGAGTGTGTGCGAGTTGTTTATTTCAAGAATAGGCTGGATCCAACCAGCTGTACTTTTTATGTTATAACTAGGAAAAGTAGGTACATTATCTCACGAATGACTTCTGAATAAAGAAATCATATGCAAGAACCATAGCATTTCGTTATTCGTTGGTAAATCCGCTTTGATTCTCTATCAACCAAAAATGTGGGACCATTAACTATGGTTAAAGCTAAATCATTTGAAGTCCAGACGCAGCATGGTACTCTTTCTACCACAATATGAATATTAATATAGAGATGCTTTCAAAATGAATAATTTATCTATATAAGAACACTCATATGGATAAAATGATTTGAACCG